AGACTGACTACTATTATGAACTAGTAACTATAGAAACTAATAACCAACTTATGGCTTCGTATTGTCGAGATCCCCCAAACAGTCACTATATGAGGTATCGATCATATAGTTGTAGCAACTGCAAATTTTTCCAAAAAAAGAAATTGGATTCCGGGTTGTGAATAAAATAAAAAGGAGATGTAGATAAATTAAATGGAAAGACGATAGATAGAAAGAAAAAAATATCAACGATATATGATTCCAATATGTATGGTTTATGAATCATTTTTTTTTTTATAAAAGGCAGTGTGATAAAGCATCAATACTGAAAAAGTAAAGAGCCCCGAGTTAATAGAAACTGAGGAGATTAACTTGGAAACGCATTTTGTTGGGAGCTCCATTGTCAAGTTCAGGCCTAATCATTGACGGAGAAGCCATGGGAACGACGGAACCCGTGACTGCATAGGATTCTATTGAAAACGAATCCTAATGATTCATTGGGTGGGATGGCGGAACGGACCAGGAACCAATTAATTAAAATTTTCTGAAACAGTCATGGGTTGACCCTACAAATGAAGCAGAAAAGAGTCAATATTCGCCCGCGAAACATGGATTTTTTGGATTAAAATATTTTTTTTTTTTAAGTTAAAAAAGAATTCGTTATGTTATAATGTATTAGATTTAAATAAAAATAAATAAAAAATAGAATTAGATAGAATTAGAATAGAATATATTAGAATAGAATATAATAAAATAAAAAATATATTATATATAAAATATATATATAATAGAATAAATATATATATTAAATATGGAATATATATATATATATATTAATATAATAATATATATTAATATAATATATAATATAAATAGATAATAGAAATATATATATCTTGCTTGTGATATATATATCTTGTGGGTAAAGATAAATATATCTTGCATGCAGCTTTCCTATGTAATATCAATAAAATAAATCCCATTTTTTAGTGTATTATTAATAAAATACATGTATATCTGTAATATTATTGAATCCTTTATATTGAATTGTTTCTTCTTTTCTTTCGCGAGGAGCCGGATGAGAAGAAACTCTCATGTCCGGTTCTGCAGTAGAGATGGAAGAGGTAAACAACCATCAACTATAACCCCAAAAGAACCAGATTCCGTAAACAACATAGAGGAAGAATGAAAGGAATGTCTTATAGAGGCAATCGTATTTGTTTTGGAAGATACGCTCTTCAGGCACTTGAACCCGCTTGGATCACAGCTAGACAAATAGAAGCGGGGCGAAGAGCAATGACCCGATATGCACGTCGTGGGGGAAAAATATGGGTACGTATATTTCCCGACAAACCTGTTACAGTAAGACCTACAGAAACACGTATGGGTTCGGGGAAAGGGTCTCCCGAATATTGGGTATCTGTTGTTAAACCGGGTCGAATACTTTATGAAATGGGTGGAGTATCCGAAACTGTGGCCAGAGCAGCTATTTCAATAGCTGCGTGCAAAATGCCTATACGAACTCAATTTATTATTGCGGGATAGAGATGTAGAACAAAAAAAAAGGGCATTAGGAATGAATGAAAAAATACAATTGCGGTTTTTTTTTCTGGACAGATAATATTTCTTTTCTTTCTTCATCCTTTGCATTGAAAGAGTAGATAAAAAATGATATGATTCAACCTCAGACCCTTTTAAATGTAGCGGATAATAGCGGGGCTCGAGAATTGATGTGTATTCGAATTTTAGGAACTAGTAATCGCCGATATGCTCATATTGGTGACGTTATTGTTGCTGTAATCAAAGAAGCAGTGCCCAATATGCCGCTCGAAAGATCAGAAGTTATTAGAGCTGTAATTGTACGTACGTGTAAAGAACTCAAGCGTGAAAACGGTATGAGAATACGATATGATGACAATGCAGCAGTTATCATTGATCAAGAAGGAAATCCAAAAGGGACTCGAGTTTTTGGTGCAATTGCCAGGGAATTGAGAGAATTCAATTTCACAAAAATCGTCTCATTAGCTCCTGAAGTATTATAAATATTAGTAGATAGAATTATGATATAGTAGAATATCTGAAATAGATAAATTAGTAGATTGTGTCTCAAGCATATACTTTTTTTATGAATATGAATTCATAAAAAAAAAAAAAAAAATAAACACGTTGATTATATCAAAATTTGGAGGCAACTATAATTATAGTTCATCATGGGTAGGGACACTATTGCCGAAATAATAACTTCTATAAGAAATGCTGACATGAAAAAAAAAGGAACGGTTCGAATAGCATCTACAAATGTCACCGAAAACGTTGTTAAAATACTTCTGCGAGAGGGTTTTATTGAAAACGTTAGAAAACATCGAGAAAGTAATAAAAATTTCTTGGTTTCAACCCTGCGACATAAAAGAACTAGGGAAAGAATATATAAAACAATTTTAAAGCGTATCAGCCGACCTGGTCTACGAATCTATTCCAACTACCAACGAATTCCTAGGATTTTAGGCGGAATGGGGATTGCTATTCTTTCTACTTCTCAAGGTATAATGACAGATCGAGAAGCTCGCTTAGAAGGAGTTGGGGGAGAAATTTTGTGTTATATATGGTGATCCTTTTCCTAGGGCATCCTAATTTGATCTCTAACTTCTCGGTTGTGAAAAGAATGAAAAGAAAAAGAGAGGAAAAGTGAGTTATATGACTGCTCCCCCATTAATTGATACTTCAAGGGAGGGTTACCCGGAATAAAAAAAAAACAAAAATGGATTCATGAGGGTTTAATTACTGAATCACTTCTCAATGGTATGTTCCGTGTCCCTTTAGACAATGAAAATCTAATTCCAGGTTATGTTTCGGGGAGGATCGACGCGGTTTTATCCGGATACTACCAGGAGATAGAGTCAAAATCGAAGTAAGTAGTTAGGGTTCAACCAGCAAGGAATGTATAATTTATAGACTTCGCAAGGAAGATTTGAACGATTCGGGGATTTTTTTTATTTCATTCGTGAGGGGATAAAATTCGAGGTTCAAAAATTAAGGAAACTTTTTTTACTTCAAAGAATAGATTCAGAATTAAGGTAAGGAATCGTAAATATGAAAATAAGGGCTTCCGTTCGTAAAATTTGTGAAAAATGTCGACTGATCCGTAGGCGCGGACGAATTATAGTGATTTGTTCTAATCCAAGACATAAACAGAGACAAGGATAATCTTTTGAGCTTTCTTTTTCTAAAGGAAGGATCAATGTAAAAATAAAGAATCTGTTTTAACATGAAATGGATATCTCCGTATATTTCTGACTCATATTTATGAGATGATAAAATATGACAAAACCTATACCAAGAATTAGTTCACGTAGAAATGGACGTATTGGTTCGCGTAAGAGTGGACGTAGAATTCCAAAAGGAATTATTCATGTTCAAGCGAGTTTCAACAATACCATTGTAACTGTTACAGATGTACGAGGGCGGGTGGTTTCTTGGTCCTCCGCGGGTACTTCTGGATTCAAAGGCGCAAAAAGAGGAACACCTTTTGCTGCTCAAGCCGCCGCAGCAAATGCTATTCGTACAGTAGTTGATCAAGGTATGCAACGCGCAGAAGTCATGATAAAAGGTCCTGGTCCGGGACGAGATGCAGCATTACGAGCTATTCGTCGAAGTGGTATACTATTAAGTTTCGTACGTGATGTAACTCCTATGCCACATAATGGATGTAGACCCCCTAAAAAAAGACGTGTATAGAAATAAGAATTGAACGAATTTCAAGAGAAATAAATGATTCAATAATCTAATCAAATAACAATAATATATTATTATGGTTCGAGAGGAAATAGCAGGATCCACTCGAACACTACAGTGGAAGTGTGTTGAATCAAGAATAGACAGTAAGCGTCTTTATTATGGGCGTTTCGTTCTGTCCCCGCTTATGAAAGGTCAAGCCGATACCATAGGTATCGCTATGCGACGGATTTTACTTGAAGAAATAGAAGGAACATGTATAACACGTGCAAAATCTGAAAAAGTACCACATGAATATTCTACGATAGTGGGTATTGAAGAATCAGTACATGAAATTTTAATGAATTTGAAAGAAATTGTATTGAGAAGTAATCTATATGGCACTCGAGACGCGTCCATTTGCGTCAAAGGCCCCAGATACATAACAGCTCAAGATCTTATCCTACCACCCTCTGTAGAAATAGTTGACACTACACAGCATATAGCTACCCTAACAGAGCCTCTTGATTTGTGTATTGGATTACAAATCCAAAGAGATCGTGGATATCGTACGAGACCCACAAATAACTCTCAAGATGGAAGTTATCCTATAGATGCTGTATCCATGCCTATTCGAAATGCGAATCATAGTATTTATTCTTATGGGAATGGAAATGAAAAACAAGAGATCCTTTTTCTAGAAATATGGACAAATGGAAGTTTAACTCCTAAAGAAGCACTCCACGAAGCTTCTCGTAATTTGATTGATTTATTTATTCCTTTTCTACATGCAGAGGAAAAGGACATTAATTTCGAAGAAAATAAAAGCAGATTTACTTTACCCCTTTTTACCTTTCATGATAGATTAGCTAATCTAAAGAAAAACAAAAAAGAAATTGCATTGAAATGTATTTTTATTGACCAATCAGAATTGCCTTCCAGGACCTATAATTGTCTCAAAAGGTCCAATATACATACATTATTGGACCTTTTGAGTAACAGTCAAGAAGATCTTATGAAAATTGAATATTTTCGGATAGAAGATGTAAAACAGATAGTGGACATTCTACAGAAGCATTTCACAATTAATTTACCTAAGACTAAGTTTTCATTTTAAATCTATCACAATTACTTCATCTTTTTTCTCTATTTTATAAAAAAAAAAAGTTTATATATTAATTTTTATATATTAATTATATAATATAAAAAAAGAAGAAATTTTTTATTTTAATCTTAAGCACAATCCGTATTGAGAAAGATTAAAAATAATGTATCTAGGGAAGATTCAGTTTGAATCGACTATTCCCTAGATACCTACGCGCAGTATTTCACGGTTGAATCAATTTAAAAAAGACCTAAAGTAAGGGATTTATCAATAGGTAATGTTGCTCCAATACCTAACCAAAGAGCTACTGCGGTACCGATCAAAAAAACTGTTGTAGCTACTGGACGACGAAATGGATTTTGGAATTTATTGACATTCTCCAAAAAAGGTACTGTTAATAATCCCGCAGGTACTGAAACCATTAAAAGAACACCCAACAACTTATTGGGTACTGTGCGAAGTATTTGAAATACGGGAAAGAAGTACCATTCGGGTAATATTTCCAAAGGAGTTGCAAATGGATCTGCCGGTTCACCAATCATTGAGGGTTCTAGGACCGCTAAGCCTACGTTACATGCTATAGTACCCAAAATAACTACTGGAAAAATATATAAAAGATCATTGGGCCATGCGGGTTCTCCGTAATAATTATGTCCCATCCCTTTAGCCAATTTAGCTCTTAATACAGGATCATTCAAGTCAGGTTTCTTTGTTATTGGGATAGGTGAATTCTTATGTTTCCACCCCCCGAAGGAACCGGACATGAGAATTTTTCATCATCCGGCTCGAGCAAGAATCAAATCAAAGGAATGACAGAAGTAGATCTATATCAAATCTATATTTCATCCATATCTACACATATATAGTGACTCTATGTAAGAAAATATTTATCGAACCCCACTTTCCGGAGTTGCAACTATTCATTGGCAAGAATTAAGTTCTTACAGGTAAATGCTCAATATCCAAGTAGGCTTAAAATTTGATCATGATCAAGTGCTTTTTGGATTATCTCATATCTTGTGATTGGTATTTATTCTCACAATATCGTGAGTCTTCTTATAAATACAAAGAATTTACTTGTTACTAATACAGTTTAACCTCTGTTCTTCCTTAGATCCCTTATTTCACTCCGATAGTATCATGGATCTGGATGGATGCAAAGGAAATGGATGCATTTCCATACTATAAACTATAAATAAGTAAGTAGAATAGATAGAACATAATCCAGATTATGCCACATCATCTATTTTACGGGATCTTACGGAGCCTGTCCATGCATGACATGGATTCGGGTATGATCATGGAAAAGATTCTCCTCAAGCGAACCAGCCTATCTTCCGCTACGTAAGGGAACTCGCGCGGTGATTGGATGCGGAGACACATTTGGTTGTGAATTCCAATGTGGCGGATAAAATCATATATCCGCATGGCCCAATCAATAGTTCAAGTCACACACTCCCATAATCCATCTTCTCTTCGGAGGATCCACTTCAACTATTCATATCAAAGTATCAAATAAAGAATACTTCGGAGTTGAAGAGAAATATCCAAATAACATGTCTTATTTTTTTTTTCAATAATCCATATTTGTAGCAATGAGATACTATTGTTCCTTTCCGAAATAATATAGGATCGATTACAAATATCTATGATCTGTCTTCTTTAGTTTATAAAGGACCTGAAATACCTTGCTTACGTATCATTGAGAAGTGCATTAACATAAATACAGCAGTAAGAAGAGGCAATACAAAAGTGTGTAAACTATAAAAACGAGTCAAAGTGGATTGACCCACACTAGCACTTCCGCGTAATAACTCTACCAAGGGCGATCCTATTACAGGAATAGCTTCAGGTACGCCTGTCACAATTTTTACTGCCCAATAACCAATTTGGTCCCAAGGTAAGGAATAACCAGTTACACCAAAAGATGCAGTCAATACAGCGAGAACTACACCCGTAACCCAAGTTAATTCGCGAGGTTTTTTAAATCCGCCTGTGAGATACACACGAAATACGTGCAAAATCATCATTAGAACCATCATACTTGCTGACCATCGATGAACTGATCGGATTAACCAGCCAAAGTTGGCCTCAGTCATTATGTATTGAACAGAGGAAAAGGCCTCTGTAACAGTTGGTCGATAGTAAAAAGTCATAGCAAAACCCGTAGCTACTTGTACTAAAAAACAAGTAAGTGTGATCCCCCCTAAACAATAAAATATGTTGACGTGAGGAGGAACATATTTACTAGTTATATCATCTGCAATCGCCTGAATCTCGAGACGCTCTTCGAACCAGTCATATACTTTATTGAGATAGGTAACCAAAGGGAACTCCCCCCCCCCCCCCGAGAACCGTATATGAGAATTTCATCTCGTACGGCTCAAGCAAAAACATACAAATACTGTTTCAACGGATATGTAATAGAAATTTTGAAACTTTTTAGCCACTCGATTCAATCTACCCCGAGGATCCAAAGAAATAAAAATCCGAAATCTGTTCTTTGTGATGATAATGCTAAAAAATATCAAGTTAGCTCATCCATCTTTCTTTTTTATATTGATTATTACAGGCCTCTTGAATCTTCTCTTCCCCTATTTAGTATTTTATTTGAGTTTTTTTGCGTAATGAAAATTGACTATTGTTTTACTTTTAATAGGAATTCTCTTGTTGAGACCCTATGAATCAATTGAAACCTCAGATTCATACTAGAACCACGATGATTCATCAATAAGTCCCCAAACAAAACTCAAAGGTTCTCTGAGTAAGAACCATTTGATCATCACTTATTTAATGAATAGATGTAGTGACTCAACAAAATCCAGAGAAATAGTTGTACTTTCGTCAAAGTACATAGTTCTGAAAAAAGAAAAATTGTTTGATTTAGAACTTTTTTCATTTTTTTTTGAGTCCGGTTACGAGGTTTTAATAATAGGTATGAATCATAGTCCAAATATTTCTTTTCTTGATCTATTCGATATATTTCGTGCTCCGGAAACTAGAATAAATATAAATATCCGACGGGGTGGAATCATCTCTATCGAGATGACAGATCCATTTTCTGTATATCCATAGGATCAATTATAACAAGTCACACACTCATATTCCGGAAATGAAATACCGAAACAAAGGAATTTCACGGTCGAACTACCAAAATGGGCTAGAAATCCGAGTCCTAAGTTGTTTTTTTTTTTACTAGTACTTCATTGCTCTTATGAACCTAACTCACTGAAATTCCATCCAATAGAACGGAAGAATTATAAATCTCCAAAATAATAGATAGGAATACCGCAAATAGAGCCATTGCGACTCCCATGAGAGGAGTAGTGCCCCAGCCGGGAGCTACTTTACCATATTCCGAATTCAACGGTTTCAATAAATCCCCTACAAGAGTTCGTCTTGGCCCAGATCTAGAACTACCCTCAACAGTTTGTGTAGCCATAAATACTATTTCATCGGTTGAGATCTGTTGACTTTGTATACCATTCCGTTGTAGTTGTAAATAAACTATCTTATTGTAGACCCATCGCGATCTTGAAATCGAATAATGGAAACAGCAACCTTAGTCGCCATCTCCATATCTGGTTTACTTGTAAGCTTTACTGGGTACGCCTTATATACTGCTTTTGGGCAACCCTCTCAACAACTAAGAGACCCATTCGAGGAACACGGGGACTAGTCGAAGTAATGAACCTCCCAATATGGCATATTGGGAGGTTCATTACTTCAATTGAGATAATGAAAAATCATTTCATTTTTTAGTCGGAACCTTAGGAGGTTCTCGAAAAAAGATAGCGAAAAAAATTATCCCTAGAGTAGAGACTAACAGGAATGTATAAACCAATGCTTCCATAGATTCGATCGTGGTTTACAATTATAGCTTCCAAATCTATTTATTTTGGATCATTTATCAATCAGATAAAGAAAGGGAAAGAGTTAAAGAAAAAGCCGTGATTCAAGTCACGATTTCTCTGTCCCCTATCCCATGTAAAAAAAATAAAATTCAAATGTAGGCGAAAAATACCAGAGTAATGTTGTATCAGACTGTCTGTCTCCTTGTGGTTGGATCTCCAATTTTTTGGAATGTTCCAAATTCCACTTGAGCATCCAAATCTGGATCAATACCAGCAAAAACATCCCGGAACAAGGTTCTAGCGCCATGCCAAATGTGTCCGAAAAAGAAAAGCAAAGCAAATGAAGCATGCCCAAAAGTGAACCAACCCCTTGGACTGCTACGAAAAACACCGTCGGATTTCAAGGTAGCCCGATCCAATTCAAAAATTTCCCCCAATTGGGCGCGTCTAGCATATTTTTTCACAGTAGCTGGATCACTGTAACTAACTCCATTAAGTTCGCCACCATAGAATTCAACAGTTACACCTACTTGTTCGACACTATACTTTGATTCTGCCCTTCTAAAAGGAACATCGGCTCTCACAATTCCATCTCCATCTACCAAAACTACTGGAAATGTTTCAAAAAAAGTAGGCATACGGCGTACAAAAAGCTCGTGTCCTTCTTTATCTCTAAAGATAGGGTGTCCTAACCATCCAACAGCTATTCCATCCCCATTGTCCATTGAGCCCGCTCTGAATAATCCTCCCTTTGCCGGATTATTACCAATGTAATCATAAAAAGCTAATTTTTCGGGAATTTTCGACCAAGCTTCCGATAAACTCAGATTTTCAGCTAGTCCAGCACCAACTCTTCGATATATTTCTTGCTGAAAATATCCCTGATCCCACTGATAACGAGTGGGGCCAAATAATTCAATCGGGGTAGTTGCTGAACCATACCACATAGTTCCAGCAACAACGAAAGCTGCAAAAAATACAGCAGCGATACTACTGGAAAGGACAGTTTCAATATTTCCCATACGTAATCCTTTGTATAGACGTTGGGGCGGACGGACACTAAGATGGAATAGACCTGCTAATATGCCTAATGTCCCCGCCGCAATATGATGAGAAGCTATGCCTCCTGGAACAAAAGGATCAAAACCTTCCGCGCCCCACGCTGGATTTACAGGTTGTACTTTTCCAGTTAGTCCATAAGGATCGGACACCCATATTCCAGGACCATACAAGCCTGTTACATGAAATGCACCAAAACCAAAACAAGCTACCCCTGAAAGAAATAAATGAATTCCAAAAATCTTGGGCAAATCCAAAGAGGGTTTTCCCGTACGTTCATCACAGAATATTTCTAGGTCCCAATACACCCAATGCCAGATAGCCGCCAGGAAGCACAAGCCGGAAAACACAATATGTGCACCTGCCACACCTTCGTAACTCCAAAGACCCGGATTCGTTATAGTTCCCCCTGTAATACTCCAACCACCCCATGAATTGGTTATTCCTAAACGAGTCATGAAGGGTATAACGAACATACCCTGTCTCCACATTGGATCAAGAACGGGGTCAGAAGGATCAAAAACCGCTAATTCGTATAGAGCCATTGAGCCGGCCCAACCAGAAACTAAAGCTGTATGCATTATGTGGACAGAAAGTAACCGACCGGGATCATTCAATACAACGGTATGAACACGATACCAAGGCAAACCCATGGAAATACCCCTTTATCAAAGATAAATAGACACTATGTAACTTTATCGCATTGGACTAAAAAACAAAAATATATATACTATGTACCTAACCTTTTTTAGTAGATTATCTATGAACAAGGGTTAATATTTATTCCGTTACATTGGAAATAATGGAAAATTTCTGTTCGTAGGAACAAAGAGAAGCAGATCTATTCTATACCCGATAAGTAACAATACGCAATGGGGAATTGATTTCATTTTTGGAAAACGAATGCATAAACACTTGTTGATTATTCGAACGATCCCCTCATAAGAATTTTTCTTTATTCATTCCATATTTCTGTATGAACCCTCCAATCTATGTATAAAATAGGATAAACAGAAATAAAAATTATGAGGACAAAATAAGAAATTCATTGTTACGTTTCCACATCAAAGTAAAATATAGTACTTTAATTTCTTTTTTTTTTATTTAATGCCCATTGGTGTTCCAAAAGTACCTTTTCGGAGTCCTGGAGAGGAAGATGCAGTTTGGGTTGACGTATAGTGCGACTTGTCAGACATATTGGGTCATATGGGATTTACCCGTTCTCTCTCCCGATCGAGATATCCTCTGTTTCGCCCAAGAAAGATTGATTGAACCTTCAAAAACTCGGAGCGCGAAGTACAATTAAATCCAATTTTTTTAAAGATCAATAATCTAAATTAGAAGAATTTATGGTTGGCTTGTACCAATAAAATGAAATATTCAGGCTCCGTTCAGAAAATACCAAATTGGTAATATAGGTACCATTACCACTTGTATCATAAAGGATTTTTATCCCCTAGGGGTTATCTCAAACTACCAATCAACGGAATAGTATAATAAAAATATCAAATAGTTTGGCAGAAGGCATGAAAAGAATTGAAAAAAAAATCGTAGCAAAAAAAGTGGCACTGACATAATTTGCCCTATATGTGCAAATATAATTCGGATAGATATTTACCCGGAGTAGAACATGAACCTAAAAGAAAGAATGAAATGGGCCCATTTAGGAACAAGAAAATGACATCGTGATTTGAATCTCGATGAAACAATACATCAATGAGAGGTTAGTTCAATAATAATAAGTTTTTTGAATTCTTTTTTTTTTATAGATAGGGTTTTCTAGGGAAGGAAGCAAAAACTTATGAAGTTTATTGAAAAATAGAATGAATAATATAAGAAAAAGTCCTTTCATTAGAGAAAAAACCTTGTTAAAAAAAAAAAAAAGAAATAGAACTGGAATCGATACATTGATTTTTTTTTCGCTTTTTTGAACCGTATGCACCCAAAGGTGCATGTACGGTTACTAAAGGATACAATTTTGTCCTAATCAACCGACTTTATCGAGAAAGATTACTTTTTTTAGGACAAGAGGTTGATAGCGAGATCTCGAATCAACTTGTTGGTCTTATGGTATATCTTAGTATAGAGGACGATACTAAGGATCTTTATTTGTTTATAAACTCCCCCGGGGGATGGGTAATACCAGGAATAGCTATTTATGATACTATGCAATTTGTGCCACCTGATGTACATACAATATGCATGGGATTAGCCGCTTCAATGGGATCTTTCATTCTGGTCGGAGGAGAAATTACCAAACGTCTAGCATTCCCTCACGCTTGGCGCCAATGAGTTTTTTATTTGAAAAAAAAAAAGACTATGCCTTCGCCATATAGAACATGAATAATAAGTAATAATAGCATGGCATTTTAAGTTCGATATGAACAAACCTTTTTTGTTTTTTCATAACATGAAATTATGTATCGAAATAGTAGTATGAAACAAAGGTTATTTCCGATTTGATCTTATGCGTCGGAGGTCTGTTTCAGCGTCACAAACCATTTTTCTTACACACCAGAAGTGCCTTTCTGATATTAATGTTATAAAAAAGAAAAAAAAAGATCTTTTTTCTGATCGGGTCAGAAAAACCTTGGGATTGCTAAATTAAAGACGAGATAAATAAGAAATATATAAAGCAACAGAACCATCATAGTATTTTTGACTTCTACGAAAGGAAGGGTGGTAAATGGATCATTCAACGATCTGGATCGGATGGACTCTATTTGTTTCTAGTACCTTTGTCCCTTTCTTTGGCGGACGGAAGGGAAAGGTCAATTCCATTGCGGAGCCGTATGCAATGTACAAAAGATGCCTGTACGGTTGTTCAATTCTATCTTTTTCTTATTGTTATTTTTATTCCCTCCCTTCGACCAATCGTGTGAGATAGAGGAGCCGCTCATGATGGATGTTATATAATCAGGGTTATGATTCACCAACCTGCTAGTTCTTTTTATGAGGCACAGGCAGGGGAATTCATCCTGGAAGCAGAAGAACTACTGAAACTTCGCGAAACCCTCACAAGGGTTTATGTACAAAGAACGGGCAACCCTTTATGGGTTGTATCCGAAGACATGGAAAGGGATGTTTTTATGTCAGCAACAGAAGCCCAAGCTTATGGCATTATTGATCTTGTAGCGGTCGAAAATGCTGGGGATCCCGTGTAAATACATGATTCCATTTCAAACCGTAATTTGAATTTTCCTCGATTTGATATTGAATATTTTTATTTTACCCAAGTAAAATATTCATTCAATTGAAGGGAAAAAATGCATAATCATCAGGTTAAGATCGATCTAAACCAGCCTATTATAATCCCATCATATATATACGATTCAACATGCCAACTATTAAACAACTTATTAGAAATGCAAGACAGCCAATCAGAAATGTCACGAAATCTCCCGCTCTTCGAGGATGCCCTCAGCGTCGAGGAACATGTACTAGGGTGTATGTGCGACTCGTTTAGATCATGAGCTCGAACAAATGATACAATTGTTCCAGTATCAATGACTAGTACCAATGAATAGATAGAATGGAAAAATGGAAGAATAGTGTCTACTATCTAAATAAAACTAAAAAAAAAAGATGTATCATATACCCTACCTCTATTGATTGTGTATGAATTTTATGGTTTCTGTTGGTGCAAATCCAATCACCTCGATTTGAGATGAAAATAAATTCTCCATTGGTAGCAAAAGGTTATCCATTAAGCGGGGAAACAATATTTAAGAAGCAAAACAATTATGCTCCTATTCTTGAAATAACGGACTAACAGGGTCAGCTACCTAGCCAACTTTCATAATTAAATGCCGTCACTGTATGGATAGCTCTCATTGTGAAAAGACCTATTACTGTATAATTCATGGGTAGAGCCAAAAAGTGCGAACTGTACAAGTTACCAAAAACATTGATTAAATGGAATGGGAGAAAGAGCTCCGGTGTATAGAGAGGACCTCACCGTTTAAGAAGTAACCATAGAAACGAAGGAATCCACTATTTTTTTTTTTAATAATTTATAAATTTTTTACTTTACAATTTTTTTTTTATTATTGATTGGATTGGTCGAATTTCTTATTTCCACAAGTGAAATACCTGACTGAAAGAAATAAAATAAAAAATTGTGGTTGGGAAGGTTATAGTAGCAAAAGCCATTGGAATTTTTATTTTATATATCGGAATAATCCGTTTTGTTATTAATTGAACCGGGGAAAAAGAATGACTGAACGAACAGAAATCAATTAGTTATTCATCAAAGTTTAATTTGATTAAATGACCAGAGTTAGACGAGGATATACAGCTCGGAGACGCCGAACAAAAATTCGTTTATTTGCATCAAGCTTTCGAGGGGCTCATTCAAGACTTACTCGAACTATTACTCAACAGAAAATGAGAGCTTTGGTTTCCGCTTATAGAGATAGAGGTAGGCAAAAGAGAGATTTTCGTCGTTTGTGGATCACTCGGATAAATGCAGTAACTCGTGAGAACGGGGTTTCCTATAGTTATAGTAGATTGATACATAATCTGTACAAGAGGCAATTGCTTCTTAATCGTAAAATACCTGCGCAAATAGCTATATTAAATAAGAATTGTCTTTGCATTATTTACAAAAAGATTACCAAATAAAATAAAAGAGATTATAAAATTATATACAGGAATGGTTGAAACAAAATTCCCCGGAGAATAAACTCCGGGAAGATAGAATAAAAATAAATTAAGATAAAAAAATGAAGATAAGTAGTATGAATGAATGAACATGTTTCATTTCAATAAAAAAAAAGGATTTTTTCTTCCCCATTTTTTTATTACAACACAATAATGAAATACGGATTCTAGTCTTTTTCAAAAACTTCAATGTTGAGTTCAGATTGAAGTTTTGAACCAATTGAAGAGTATGGTATGCCTATTTATTTCTGGTTCTAGGACCAGTAGCTCTAGAGATCGACTCGGTTCTTTCAAATTGTCTCTCATTATTAAGAAAAGGTAACAAAGATAAAATACGAGCTTGTTTTATAGCAATAGTAATTAATCGTTGTTGTTTCAAGGTTAATCTATTCACTCGTCTAGATAATATTTTTCCTTGTTCACTAATAAATCGACTAATTAAACTCATGTTTCTATAATCAATTCGATCCCCCGATCCAATTGGGGGCAAACGCCTACGAAAAGATCGCTTGGGTTTATGGAAAGATTGCTTGGATTTATCCATGGTTTATTCCTTATCTCTAAAATCTTATTTCTTCATGCATTTAAGATCCGACCGAAATAGGATAGGGTTTTCTTTCTATATTTATATATGTTATATATTTTTATGTTATATATTTTTTTTATATATGTTATTAATATATATAATATGTTATTAACCGCTTCTTGCTCCTTGGATTGGGAGAATCGCCCACACGCTCTGTTCGATCTATTTCTTTACTTCCCCATGAATTGTATGCTTTTTACAATAGCGACAAAATTTTTTTAATTCTAATCGACTGGGTGTATTGTGTCGATTCTTTTGAGTAATATATCTAGAAATGCCCGGAAATTCTTTAGTGACACCATTTCGGACACAACTGGTACATTCCAAAATAACTCTGACTCTGACATCTTTACCTTTTGCCATGGACCTCCTTTGCTTTGGATTTTGGATCGACTCAACTCTTCTATTTTTGACCCGAACCGAAGAAGAAGAAAGGAACATTAAATCTAAAAATCAATAGAAGTCACTAAAATTTGCTTTTGAAAACATTCATTATAATGTAATAATTAACTAATACAACTTTTTCTAACTAGCAATTGTTCTTAGTCTAATCACAGTATTTCATTTACGTATTTGATATTTGTGATGCCTATCTTAGACCCACCCATCCCACGCTGGGGTTAAATACCCCCTTTTATTCTTTCTCTTTTCTTCCTATCCTAAACAACTAAAAAAAAAGGGGGGGGGGGGGAGGTAAATTAGTCACATAGAATTTTTTGTATCTCTAATTTTCTGCATTTCTTCCCATATCAATAACTAGAATTAAAAAAAAGGAAATGACAAGGCATCCGGGAATAAACGATTAATTTCTATCAATAAACCTGCTAAAGACCCAAACCATAGAGTACTTAGCACAGGTGCCACAGAGAGATATGTTTTTATATCTCGCATTGAAAATCCTCCTTCTTTATTGTAATACATGTATGATCAGATGCTGGAACTAAATTAAGGATCACTTGTATTTTTATGCAACATTTATAACTAAAATGTCTATGTACAATGAGTCAGTAGTGGGATTTTCTTGCCCCTACCCTAAAACAGAAAAAAAAAAATACCCTGAACCGATAAATAGCCATTCTTTTTTTTTTATCTTAGGTTTCATTTCAGATGTATATAGTTTATTATATGTATATGAAACCAAAAAGAAGAAATGGCAAGAAAATGGATTTTATATAGATAAAGGATAAAATAACGATGTGGAAAACAAGACAGGGCTTTTGTACAATGACACTGTACGACAATTGAAAAAAAAAGGGATGTAGCGCAGCTTGGTAGCGCGTTTGTTTTGGGTACAAAATGTCACGGGTTCAAATCCTGTCATCCCTACCTATTACTCCTCCTATGGGCAGTAACGAGGGATTATTTGAGATCGATTATAATTGGGCATAAATTTGCATTTTATCATACTATATGCATGCAAGATGTATTTATTGAATTAAGGGTACAAAAGGCATTTTTTTCCTTACAGTTATATCTTCTGTCATAAGAAAGCGCTCTTAGTTCAGTTCGGTAGAACGCGGGTCTCCAAAACCCGATGTCGTAGGTTCAAATCCTACAGAGCGTGATTGTGTTCTTTGTTATATTGAATAACAATAAACTAACTAAAGAAGTTGAATTACAATTCAAATTTGACCTCCTGTAGAGAGGAGGTCAATCAAAATCAAAAAAGAAATGTTACTCAATCAATCAAAGCTCCAGCTGATCACCGCGTCTGTATTGTAAATACGCAGTTACGAATAATCCTGCCAAAGTAACAGGAATTAGACCTAACACGATTCCAAATAGAAGAACTTCAATCATTTTTATTTCTTTGAGAGAAAAAGAGAGGTCAATTTTATTCCTAAATATTAATCTGAATCGTCCGTGAATCTCAATAACCAAAAATTGACAATTGACGTCGAAAAGAACCTTAAAATACTTGAAATCTCAGAGAAATATTCATTTTTATGAATTGCTCATTCAATTAACTTCAAATAAGTCGTATCTTGTTCAAACCAATCAAAAGCGCTGGGGTTATAGTTGAAGCAGCCAGTAGAAAACCGAAATAACTAGTTATAGTAGGCATGAAAGAGCTAAATAAGATACGTTCTTTTGCTACATATGCTGATAAAACATTTACCTAAGCTTCCATTTTTGCGAGATATAATAAAAATACCAATTGACAGAATTAATTCCAATTGAAAGTTCTTGATTTATTAGTCATTATAAACGATACTAACAAAAATAGAGTAACATAGACATAGGTAAAGTAAAAAAAAGGATTAATTCATTGGTTGTAACATCGATTAATCCTGTGATTATGAATCGTCAATTCATTGCGCAACTTGTGCATTAATGCTTGAAACTCCTTTACGTATATATATATTCTAATTTGATATATATATTTATTTATATATTATATATATATTATATATATATATATTATATTTAATATATTTAATTATATATATATTTAATTATATATTTATATATTTTATATTATAATTTTAACTCATTAGATTCAGTAGTAGGTAATCGCCCAATAAAATATCTCGAATGAGAAGA